AGGATTCATTGAGATTCTCAAATTTTGAAGATACTTTTTCGAATGAGCCGAGCCACTAGGATGAAACTAAAAGAGTTCCGCATTATGAACTATGTACCGCGCACATCACTTAGATGGGCTATAGAAAGTAACATAGGAGGAAATGAAGAAATAGAATATGAAAAAAATATAGAAGGAAATGAAAGAGGATCATATTCTATTTGTACTGTATCTGAAATGAACTTTGGCTATTCCCATCCCTCAACTCCTCTAGACTATACTTTTTCTCTTTCAACTAACTAATTTAGCCTTTCGAATATGTATAAAGTATTAACGTTTTTTTTTGAACAAAAGGAGACACAGTATGGACAAATAAAAAAACAAGAGGAAACAAAATGGAATTCTTTTGTATACTTTATATACATATGATATATATAAGGGGTATATCTCCGACATTTAGATGGATAAATATGTATCATGATTTATACTATTAATGAATATGTATGTCGACCCATATCAATTAATTTTTAGAATATATACTCATACAAATTACTCATGTGCCAGGAACCAGATTTGAACTGGTGACACGAGGATTTTCAGTCCTCTGCTCTACCAGCTGAGCTATCCCGACCATTCACGACGCATCATCCTCATTTTATTTTAATATAGGACTTGGGTCTATGTCAATTAGTCAATTAGAAAAACGAAAAAGTATTACAAAGTATTATACAGGATCTAATAGAATTTCTTGGATCTTCAAAAAAAAATTTTCAAAGTTTCAGTACAGTACAAGTAATGATATGTATTGTTAATTATTCAAATTTAATGGATTCCTTGCTCAAATCATTTGTACTGTACGCGTATCATTATCATATATATCACACACAAGTCTTGTGATAAGAAAAAAATTTTCGCTCAGATCCATTTGTGAAAGAAAAGAGTAGAATGAGAATGAATGATAAATATAACGAATTTTGATTTGAATCGCTAACAAAATGATAAAATGAAAATAAATAATTAGGGAGTCAACCGGGTCGTTTTGGGGATAGAGGGACTTGAACCCTCACGATTTCTAAAGTCGACGGATTTTCCTCTTACTATAAATTTCATTGTTGTCGATATTAACATGTATAATGGGACTCTATCTTTATTCTCGTCCGATTAATCAATTATTAAAAAGATCTATCAGACTACGGTGGAGTGAATGGTTTGATCAATGAATATTCGATTCTTTTTTCAATTTTGAATCGATTCACAACAAGTCTTTCATTTTTCATATAAATATAAAAAAATAAAGATTTGGGTCGTCATTAATCATTTTTAGATAGTATTTCAGTACTATACGTATGTATATAGGTTTATCCTTCATCCTTTCTGAAGTTTCGATGGAAGGATTCCTTTACTAACACAATGCAGCCAACTCCATTTGTTAGAACAGCTTCCATTGAGTCTCTGCACCTATCCTTTTTTATTTTCGGTTTATGAAACCCTTGTTTATTTTCATAAAACAGGATTTGGCTCAGGATTGCCCATTTTTAATTCCAGGGTTTCTCTGAATTTGAAAGTTCTCACTTGGTAGGTTTCCATACCAAGGCTCAATCCAATTAAGTCCGTAGCGTCTACCAATTTCGCCATATCCCCTCTTTTTTTTGATGTGATTAAGATCGCATCATGATGCCGCCCCCCCCCTTTTCTTTCATTTCTATTATGCTGGACCGGTTGAATTCATTAGATACCGGTTCCTATATTGAAAAGTGTTTTCTACTATTTGATTTCTTGTATATTTTCTTTCATCTCTATCGGAGACCCGTATTTGGTCCAATCAGAAATGATTCTATCATTTCTATATCATCAATTCAATATAGATCGCATAACATATATATTATAGTATAATATATATTTATTATACTTATATATGCCCCTATTTCTACCGTTTTTAGCGTGCAATTTTAAATACTTGAACGGTCGATTCTTTTTTTTTTTTTTTTTCGTCTTAGCTTTCACCTTTCCGAATGAAACCAGAGGAGTGTTTCATTATGATCTGGATTGCGCTTTTATCTTTCATGTTATTCTTAGGGCAGGCCTTCTATAACATTATAACATAACAAAAAAACAACATTATAACATAACAAAAAAACGAAAAGGAAGATTTGAGTATTATTAATTTTAAATTAAATTAATAGCCTTAATAGCCATAACTAAAACTAATAAAATGGCTATAACTAACCATTCCGTTAATTTAGAATTAGAAGAGAATTCAAAATAAAATTATTTATTAATTAAATATGAAATTATTTCGAATTATATATAATAAATAATAATATTAATATAAGATTGTAATATACAAGAAATATAGAAATAGAATAAGATTCTAAACTTAATTACTTTACTCGATTTTATTTAAAATGAAATATTAAAATATATTTTCAAATTAAAATGAAATATATATATTTCTATATATAAAATATATATGAAATATAATAAAATATATATGAAATATAATAAAATTATGTAATAAAAAAGAGTAAACATAGAATAGTAAAAAAAATCTTACCATCTAATTAAGCTAATTAAGATATTTATTATTGATAAACATATATTTGAGAAATAGATCAAAATTTTATATCGCGATATTTAATAATATCGCTATATTAATAGGTATGTTCTATAATATTCAAATATCCAATATGTTTGGAAATTATAAAATTCTATTTTCTATTCTTCCTTTCTATTTTTGATATTTCTATTTTTCTATATATCATATTTCTTATGAATTTCTATTTTTCTATATATCATATTTCTTATGAAATAGCTAAGAATGAACAGTTAATATCTCAGTAGTTTACTAAATTAGTATACGTGTACAATTTATGTTATGTGAGCCCGCTTAGCTCAGAGGTTAGAGCATCGCATTTGTAATGCGATGGTCATCGGTTCGATTCCGATAGCCGGCTTTTCTCCGTTTGTTTGATTTTTTATTTTTTACATAATTGATAATGTGAAATCAAAGCGAAAAACTTCTTTCCCTTTTCCCAAGGGTCACCCTATCATCTCGTAGGAACTTCCAATTATGAATAAAAATGGGATTGGAGGAGTTCGGTCTCTGTAGAACAAATCAATCAAGAAAAGAACCCTGAATTTTTTTTATTATTATTTTAAATTTTTTTTATTTATATAATACAATTATTTATATACAATAAGGTCCGGATATTGATACAATTCCTCTAATTATTCTTTGTAATACAATACTTCAGTAAATTTCGATTAATTTATCATATTTTAGTTTAGTTTTAATTTTGTTTTATGAAATTTCATAAAAAATAAGGAGTCTTTATGTCACGTTACAGAGGGCCTCGTTTCAAAAAAATCCGTCGTCTGGGGGCTTTACCGGGACTAACTAGTAAAAAGCCTAGAGCCGGAAGCGATCTTAGAAACCAATCGCGCCCCGGAAAAAAATCTCAATATCGTATTCGTTTAGAAGAAAAACAAAAATTGCGCTTTCATTATGGTCTTACAGAACAACAATTACTTAAATACGTTCGTATCGCCGGAAAAGCCAAAGGATCAACAGGTCAGGTTTTACTACAATTACTTGAAATGCGTTTGGATAACATCCTTTTTCGATTGGGTATGGCTTCGACTATTCCTCAAGCCCGCCAATTAGTTAACCATAGACATATTTTAGTTAATGGTCGTATAGTAGATATACCAAGTTATCGCTGTAAACCCCGAGATATTATTACAGTGAGGGATGAGCAAAAATCTAGGGCTCTGATTCAAAATTATCTTGATTCATCCCCCCGCGAGGAGTTGCCAAACCATTTGACTCTTCACCCATTCCAATATGAAGGATTCGTCAATCAAATAATAGATAGTAAATGGGTCGGTTTGAAAATAAATGAATTGCTAGTTGTAGAATATTACTCTCGTCAGACTTAACCCCAACTAAAATAACAAAGGTTCGGACAATTTTGACCTCTCCATTTTGGCTTAAGTAAAGGGACCCGGGGTAAGTAAGGTAAGGGGTTTGATCTGGGGATTTTGATCTCATTCATGTATCATAGATCGGTAGGGGATTTTCATTCCTTGTCCATTTTGCCCAGTATTTTTCGTACCACAGAAGATTTGGATTAGGAATACATAATCGATATCAAAGAAAGGTCTAACTGTTGGAGTATACATTCTTATTTGATGCATTGCAGTCAGTAACATTGGTGAATTAGGTGAAGAGTACGGAAAGAGAGGGATTCGAACCCTCGGTAAACAAAAGTCTACATAGCAGTTCCAATGCTACGCCTTGAACCACTCGGCCACCTCTCCTACATAATGATTATGGCCAAAAAACCGAGTTAATAGTGAGTCATTCATATTATTTTGGATAGGTATCTACATTGAATTAAAATTATTAAAAAATTGAACTCTAAAAATAGAAAACTTTTCATCAAAGACAAATCCTTCCGCATAAATCTTTTTTGTGAAAAATTGTAAAATAAAGATATATCTATTCATGTTTGCGAAGATGGGGTTTCCGCCCTTTCTAATATTTATACCGGATTTAATCTCTCAATTGAAACGAATTCAACGATTGATCCATTTTTTTAGACTGTGTTTAATGGATATCTTTAGATCATTATTCAATTTTCATAAAAATTCTAAAATGCCTTTCCAGTTTTAGATTTTTCAACAACAACTCCTTACTCCAACTTCTTAACCCATAGATTGATTTCAAATTCATGAACCGTCCCCCGGATTTTTTTTTTTTATTGATTCCTGTCAAAACGAAACAATTTGAGTATGAGTAAAAGGTCTTCCTTTTTATTTTAATGAATCCGTTTTTATGTTATTTCGTACTGTACAATTCCTTTGTTTGTGGGATCATTTTCTCACGAAATGAAATTAAAATAAATTATAGAATGGATTAATACACCTATGTCTAGATCTGGGATAAATGGAAATTTTATTGATAAAACCTTTTCAATTGTAGCCAATATCTTATTACGAATAATTCCGACAACTTCGGG